TTTGTACATTCAAAACAAAAAGGGAATCGATTCCGTGAAAGATGGGATCAGTAAATGGAAAACTACTGATATTTCATCTTTGTGAGATCGTCAATTTTGTACCAAAGGTGTATTTCGAGTATACCGAATCAGTATAGCTATCCTTCCTCTGGCACAGCAACGCAGTCTCGATGGGTACCGAAATACTACATAATTCTTTTCTTCTTTTTTTGTTCCTTGTCTATGCATAACTGTATGTTATTCAATAGATCAATAGAAAATTCCTCAAATTCCTTATAAGGTGTTTCCATTATTGGCTTCGTAATAGAAAGTAAAGATCTTGGAAAAGTGTGAATCAATGGGTTCTAATAATTCATGAAAGATATTATCATATTCACACATTTCCATTATATGCGAAATCTATAAACTCTTTTTTTGGTTAAAAGTTTTTTTTGTTCGAATCTTTCATTTCATTTCAAGTAATTGGTTGGTCGTACAACGTACAATAAATATACTATAATAAATACAAAATACAAGAATAGATAATATTTAATGAAAGAAAGAGAACATAGTTGGAACAATCAATATTCGTGATGCAACAACGGTTGCATTAGATGCAAAACAAAGGTTCTTTCTTGACCGAACTACAAGTATGGAACTCCATGATATGGAAAGACAGAATATAGAACCTAAAAGGATAATGGAAGTTGTTCGTCTTTGAATCGAGTTGGACCCCCCAAAAAGAATAAAAATGAAAGTAAAGGTTTTATTTTTTTGATAGATCGTTTCGATATATCGTAGGGCACTTTTTTTCTTCTCATTCGAGATATTATGGGCAATTAACCAACCTATTAATGTACTGAATCCAATGAGTTAAAAAAAATAAGTAAAAGGTAATATCAGGTCGTTCGCCCCAAAATGGATTAGATCCTTTTTATTGAAAAAGAAAAGAAATGATCAAAATTGAAGTTCTTTTCAAATCCAATTTTTTTATTTTATTCCAAAATTACTTAAATATAATTTCATTTTTGAATGAAGTTACACGACACAGTTCTTATTCTTATTACTATTACTTTACTCAACTCACGAATTGCACAATGAATCTGTCGATTCGGAATCACAGGACCGATCGATGTCACAGCTGATGAATCAAGAACTTTCAATTGAACTAAACTAATCCTGTCAATTGGTTTTTTCTTACCGTTACTGTTGTATCTGGGAAAAATTGAAACTTAGGTAAGTGTTTTATCAACATATGTAACAAAAGAACATATCTAATTTAGCTCTTTCATGCCTACTATAACTAGTTATTTCGGTTTTCTACTGGCTGCTTTAACTATAACCCCAGCTCTATTGATTGGTTTGAATAAGATACGACTTATTTGAAATGAATTGAATGAACAATTCATAAAAATGAATATTTCTCTGAGATTCCAGGTGTTCCAGGTTCCTTTCCACATCAATTGCCAATTCTTGGTTATTGAGATTCACGGATAATTCAGATTAATATTTAGGGATAGATCTTACCCATCTTTTTATCCCCTCAAAAAACCGAAATGATTGAAGTTTTTCTATTTGGAATCGTCTTAGGTCTAATTCCTATTACTTTGGCAGGATTATTCGTAACTGCATATTTACAATACAGACGTGGTGATCAGTTGGACCTTTGATTGAGTAACATTTCTTTTTTTTTGATTGACCTCCTCCCTGCGGGAGGTCAAATTCAAGTTTCAATTAAACTTTTTTTTGTTAAGTTTTTTTATTGTGATTCGACATAACATAAACGGAATCACGCTCTGCAGGATTTGAACCTACGACATCGGGTTTTGGAGACCCGCGTTCTACCGAACTGAACTAAGAGCGCTTTCTTATTTTATTACAGGAGATACGACTGTAGTGTAAAGAAAAGGTTTTTTTACCCCCAAACATATCTTGCATACGTATAGCATGCAAAAATGAAAGATTATGTCCAATTTCAATCGATCTTAATTAATCCCTCGTTACTGCCCATAAGAGAAGTAATAGGTAGGGATGACAGGATTTGAACCCGTGACATTTTGTACCCAAAACAAACGCGCTACCAAGCTGCGCTACATCCCTTTTTAAAGTTCTTGTACAGTGTCATTGTACAAAATCCCTGTCTTGTTTTCCACATTGTTATTTTCCCCTCTATCTATATAGAATTTTCTTGTCACTTCTTCTTTTTGGTTTCATATAATAAAATTATTTTATACATCTGAAACCTAACGTATAAAAAAAATTTAAATTTATCTTATCGGCGTATCGTATAAAAAAAAGAATAAAAATTTATCGGAAATGCTCAGGAAGAAGGGGTCATCTTTTTCTTTTTTAGGGACAGGAAAATCTCATCTATCGGTTCATTGTACATATCTATTTTAGTTAGGAATTCCGCGTAAAGTAAAAAAAAAAATACAAATGATCTTGAACTACAACATCTGACCATACATATATGTATTACAATAAAGAAGGAGGATTTTCAATGCGAGATATAAAAACATATCTCTCCGTGGCACCTGTGCTAACTACTCTATGGTTTGGGTCTTTAGCAGGTCTATTGATAGAAATTAATCGTTTATTCCCAGATGCCTTGTCATTCCCTTTTTTTTCATTCTAGTTATTAATATGCGAAGAAATGAAGAAAATTAGGGATACGGTTCTACGTGACGTGACTAAAATTTCGCCCCTTCCTTTTTTTTTTCAGTCCTTTAGGATAGGAGGAGGATAGGAAGGAAAGAAAAAGAAAAAGTGTATTGAACCTCGACAAAAATCTGGTGAATCTAAGATCGAATTTGGGGGAACAGAAATGGAAGTGTGTATCCAGATCTAGGGCAGAATCCACGAAATCATAGCATAGAAAGAAGATACTTAAATGAAATATTGGGATTTAAGATAGGAATAATTGATAGTTAGAAAGAAATTGTATTACTTAATTATTACTTTATTATTAATTATTACTTTATTAATTATTACTATTACTCTATTAATATTAATTGTAATTATATAATTACAACACATACAACACAACGAAATCTTTAGAAATGAAAATGGAATTTCAAGTTAGTAACTTCTATTGATTTTCTTATTGATTTTTTTGTTCTTTTATTCTTCTTCAGTTCGGGTCGAAAATAGAAGAAGTTAAGTCGATCCAAAATCAAAAGGGGGTTCATGGCCAAGGGTAAAGATGTCAGAGTCAGAGTCATTTTGGAATGTACCAGTTGTGTCCGAAATGGTGTCAATAAAGAATCGCCGGGTATTTCTAGATATATTACTCAAAAGAATCGACACAATACATCCAGTCGATTAGAATTGAGAAAATTTTGTCGCTATTGTCACAAGCATACGATTCATGGGGAAATAAAGAAATAGATGGAACGGAACGTGTGCGCGATCTTTCCAAGGAACAGGAAGAGGAAGAACTTAACATATTTAAGTTAACATATTTAACTTAACATATATAATATAACAACATATATAATATAACATATATAATATACATAATATATACAATACAAATCAAACCCGATTTCATTTTCATATATATATATACATACATATGATATGTATTATATATGATATGTATAATATAAACGATGCGAATCAAAGCCTATTTCGGTCAGATCTGAAATGAATAAAGAAATAGAATTTTAGAGATAAGGAATAAACCATGGATAAATCCAAGCAACCTTTTCGTAAATACAAGCGATCCTTTCGTAGGCGTTTGTCCCCAATTGGATCGGGGGATCGAATCGATTATAGAAACATGAGTTTAATTAGTCGATTTATTAGTGAACAAGGAAAAATATTATCTAGACGGGTGAATAAATTGACCTTGAAACAACAACGATTAATTACTATTGCTATAAAACAAGCTCGTATTTTATCTTTGTTACCTTTTCTTAATAATGAGAGACAATTTGAGAGAGCCGAGTCGATCCCCAGAACTACTGGTCCTAGAACCAGAAATAAATAAACATACTCCTCAATTGACTCAAAACTCCAATCGGAACTCAAGCTCAGATTGATGTTTTGTTCAAAAGGCCTAGAATCCCGATTTATTTCTTGTGTTATAAGAAATAAAAAATGGGGGAAGAAGAAATCTTTTTTTTTTTATTGAAACATGTTCGTTCATTCCTACTACTTATCTTACTTAATTTTTTTTATTCTATCTTCCCGGAGTTCATTCTCCGGGGAATTCTGTTTCAATTTCAATCATTTCTGTATTTTATTTTATAATATCATATCCTTTATTTGATAATCTGATTGGAAATCATGTAAAGACAATTCTTATTTGATATAGATATTTGCGCAAGTATTTTACGATTAAGAAGCAATTGCTTCTTGTACAGATTTGGTATTAATCTACTATAATTATAGAATACCTTATTCTCACGAATTACTGCATTTATTCGAGTGATCCACAAACTACGAAAATCCCTCTTTTGCCTGCCTCTATCTCGATGAGAGGAAACCAAAGCTCTCATTTTCTGTTGAGTAGTCGTTCGAGTAAGTCTTGAATGAGCCCCAATAAAGGTTGATGCAAATAAACGAATTTTTGTTCGACGTTTCCGAGCTGTATATCCTCGTCTAACTCTGGTCATTGAATCAAATTAAACCTTAATGAATAACTAATTGATTTCTCTTCTTTCAGTCATCCTTTACCCCCCGTCAATTAATAACAAAGCGGATTATTCCGATATATAAAATATAAATTCCAATGGCTTTTGCTACTATGACTTTCCCCAACCACGATTTTTTATTCCTTCCAGGCATTTCACCTGGAAATAAGAAATTCTAACGATACCAAATAAAAAAAATAGTGGGTTCCATCGTTTCTATGGTTACTTTTTTTTTTAAAACGGTGAGGTCCTCTCTATACACCGGAGCCTCTTCTTTCATTTTATCAAATGTTATTGTTAACTTGTATAGTTCACACTCTTTGGCTCTACCCATCAATTATACAGTAATAGTTCTTTTCACAATAAGAGTTATCCATACAGTGACGGCATTTAATTATGAAAGTTGGCTAGGTAGCTGACCCTGTTAGTCCGTTCTTTCAAGAATAGGAGTATAACCTTTTTGCTTCTTATAATACCATTTCCTCCGCTTAATGGATAACCACTTGCCCCCAATGGGGAATTGCTTTTCATCTCAAATCTAGGTGATTGGATTTGCACCAATGTAAACCATAAATTCCAAACACAATATAGGTATATGATAGATCTTCTCTATCTATCCTTTTCATTGGTACTGGTCATTGATACTGGAAAATTGTCTCATTTGTTCGAACTCATGATCTGAACGAGTCGCACATACACCCTAGTGCATGTTCCTCGACGCTGAGGACATCCTCTAAGAGCGGGAGATTTCGTGACATTTCTTATTGGCTGTCTTGTGTTTCTAATAAGTTGTTTAATAGTTGGCATGTCGTATGTATATATAGAATTCTAGAATGGAATGGGTTGGTTTAGATCGATCTTAACCTGATGATTGATGATCATGAATTTTTTTTTTCTATTCAATATCAAATCGCAGAAAATTCGAATTATGGTTTGAAATGGATTTACATGAAATCCCTAGTATTTTCATTTTCGACCGCTACAAGATCAACAATGCCATGAACTTGGGCTTCTGTTGCTGACATAAAAACATCTCTTTCCATGTCTTCGGATACAACCCATAAAGGATTACCCGTTCTTTGTACATAAACCTTTGTGAGGGTTTCGCGAAGTTTCAGTAGTTCTTCCGCTTCCAGGATAAATTCGCCTGCTTGTGCCTCATAAAAAGAACTAGCAGGTTGGTGAATCATAACCCTGATGATATTGATATAGCATCATGAAGGGTTCTTCTATCTTGCATGATTGGGCTAAAGTAAGGGATAAAAAAAATATAAGAAAAAAGAATAGAATTGTACAACCGTACAGGCATCTTTTGTGCATACGGCTCTACAATGGAATTTACTTTTTCTTTTTCTTCTCTTCTATTCTATTGAAGAAAGAAATAGAATCCATCCGATCCGGATCGTTGAATGATCCATTTACCACCCTTCCTTTCGTAGGAGTAAAAAAAATACTATGATGGTTCTGTTGCTTTATATATTTATTTTGTCTGTGATTTAGCAATCCCAAAGTTCCTTTCTGATACGATCAAATAAGGAAAAAAATGATCTTTTTTTTTTTTTCATTTTTGTACTTTTTCTTTCATAACATAAATATCAGAAAGAGAATTCTGGTGTGAAAAAGAATGGTTTGTGACGCTGAAATGTACCCCCGACACATAAGATCAAATCCGAAATGACCTCTATTTCATACTACTATCTCGACATAAAATCTCATGTTATGAAAAAAACAATAATGGTTTGCTCATATCGAACTCGAAGTGCCATGCTATTATTACTTATTATTCATATTCAATATGGCGAAGGCATAGTCTTCCTTTTTTTTTTTCAAATAAAAAAACTCATTGGCGCCAAGCGTGAGGGAATGCTAGACGTTTGGTAATTTCTCCTCCGACCAGAATGAAAGATCCCATTGAAGCGGCTAATCCCATGCATATTGTATGCACATCGGGTGGCACAAATTGCATAGTATCATAAATGGCTATTCCTGGTATTACCCATCCGCCGGGAGAGTTTATAAATAAATAAAGATCCCTAGTATCATCTTCTATACTGAGATATACCATGAGACCAACAAGTTGATTCGAGATCTCGCTATCAACTTCTTGGCCTAAAAAAAGTAATCTTTCTCGATGAAGTCGGTTGATTAGGACAAAATTGGTTCCCTTAGGAACCGTACGTGCACCTTTGGATGCATACGGTTCAAAAAAAAATTGCGAAAAAAAGAATCAATGTGTCGATTCCAGTTCTATTTCTTTTTTTTCTGTAACAGGTTTTTGTTTTTCTAATGAAGGGGGTTTTCTTCTTCTATTTTTCAAAAAACATAAGATGAGTTTTTGTTCCCTTACCTATAAAAAAAAAAGAATTCACTGAACTTATTGAACTAACCTCTCATTGATGTATTGTTTCATCGAGATTCAAATCACGATGTCATTTTATTGTTCCTGAATGGGCCCTTTCCATTTTTTTAGGTTCATGTTTGTTCTACTCCGGGAAAAGATCTGCCCGAATTCTATTTGTACATATAGGGCAAATGATCTCAGTACCACTTTTTTTGTTACGACTTCTTTTTCAATTTGTTTCATGTCTTCTCCAAACTATTCGATGTATTCATCATACTACTCCATTGGTTGGCAGTTTGAGATCGCTCCTATAGTAAGTATAAGAATCGTTTATGATACAAGTGGTAATCGTACATATATTATCAATTTGTTACCAATTTGGTATTTTCTGAACGGAGCCTGGAGACTTTTTTTTATCAGTCCAAGTCAACCATAAATTCTTCTAATTGATAATATTGATCCCAATATAAATTGATCTAATTGTACTTCACGCTCCAAATGATTGATGGTTCACTCAATCTCAATACAATATTTCTTGGGCGAAACAGAGGATATCTCGATCGGGGGAGAGAACGGGTAAATCCCATATGACCCAATATGTCTGACAAGTCGCACTATACGTCAACCCAAACTGCATCTTCCTCTCCAGGACTCCGAAAAGGTACTTTTGGAACACCAATGGGCATTAAATTAAAGAAAAAAAAATTAAGTACTATACTTCACTTTAATATGGAAACGTAACGATGGGTTTATTGTCTTCATCCTTTTTTCTGTTTATTCTATTTTCTAGATAGATTGATTGGAAGGTTTATAGAGTAAGATAGAATGAATAAAGAAAAATTTTAACGAACGGAGCAATCGATCGTTCGAATGATAAACAAGTATCTATGCATTCGTTCCCACAAAATGGTACCAATTCTCCCATTGCGTATTGGTACTTATCGGGTATAGAATAGATCTGCTTCTCTTTGTTCTTATGAACAGAATTGTTCCGTTATTTTCAATGGAACGGAATAAATATTAATTCTTTTTCATACAGAATCCACTGAAAAGGTTAGGTACTTAGGTACATAGTATAGTCCTTTCCAATGCGATAAAATAAGGTGACATAGTGTCTATTTATCTTTGATAAAGGGGTATTTCCATGGGTTTGCCTTGGTATCGTGTTCATACTGTCGTATTGAATGATCCCGGTCGATTGCTTTCTGTCCATATAATGCATACAGCTCTAGTTTCTGGTTGGGCCGGTTCGATGGCTCTATACGAATTAGCGGTTTTTGATCCCTCTGACCCTGTTCTTGATCCAATGTGGAGACAAGGTATGTTCGTTATACCCTTCATGACTCGTTTAGGAATAACCAATTCGTGGGGTGGTTGGAGTATTTCAGGAGGAACTATAACGAATCCGGGTATTTGGAGTTATGAAGGTGTCGCAGGGGCACATATTGTGTTTTCTGGCTTGTGCTTCTTGGCAGCTATCTGGCATTGGGTGTATTGGGATCTAGAAATATTCTGTGATGAGCGTACGGGAAAACCTTCTTTGGATTTGCCCAAGATCTTTGGAATTCATTTATTTCTCTCAGGGGTGGCTTGCTTTGGCTTTGGCGCATTTCATGTAACAGGTTTGTATGGTCCTGGAATATGGGTGTCCGATCCTTATGGACTAACTGGAAAAGTACAATCTGTAAATCCAGCGTGGGGCGCGGAAGGTTTTGATCCTTTTGTTCCGGGAGGAATAGCCTCTCATCATATTGCAGCGGGTACATTGGGCATATTAGCAGGTCTATTCCATCTTAGTGTCCGTCCGCCTCAACGTCTATACAAAGGATTACGTATGGGAAATATTGAAACTGTACTTTCTAGTAGTATCGCTGCTGTTTTTTTTGCAGCTTTCGTTGTTGCTGGAACTATGTGGTATGGTTCAGCAACTACCCCAATCGAATTATTTGGTCCCACTCGTTATCAGTGGGATCAGGGATACTTTCAGCAAGAAATATATCGAAGAGTTAGCGCCGGACTAGCCGAAAATCTGAGTTTATCGGAAGCTTGGTCTAAAATTCCCGAAAAATTAGCTTTTTATGATTACATTGGTAATAATCCGGCAAAAGGGGGATTATTCAGAGCAGGCTCAATGGACAACGGGGATGGAATAGCTGTTGGATGGTTAGGACACCCCGTCTTTAGAGATAAAGAAGGGCGCGAGCTTTTTGTACGTCGTATGCCTACTTTTTTTGAAACATTTCCGGTAGTTTTAGTAGATGGAGACGGAATTGTGAGAGCCGATGTTCCTTTTAGAAGGGCAGAATCAAAGTATAGTGTTGAACAAGTAGGTGTAACTGTCGAGTTCTATGGTGGCGAACTCAATGGAGTTAGTTATGGTGATCCTGCTACTGTAAAAAAATACGCTAGACGTGCCCAATTAGGTGAAATTTTTGAATTAGATCGGGCTACTTTGAAATCCGATGGTGTTTTTCGTAGCAGTCCAAGGGGTTGGTTCACTTTTGGGCATGCTACGTTTGCTTTGCTCTTCTTTTTTGGACACATTTGGCATGGTGCTAGAACCTTGTTCAGAGATGTTTTTGCTGGTATTGATCCAGATTTGGATGCTCAAGTGGAATTTGGAACATTTCAAAAAATTGGGGATCCAACTACAAGGAGACAAGTAGTCTGATACAACATTGCTCTGGTATCTTTCGCCTCTATTTTTTTTGATTTGATATAAGGTACCGGAGAAATCTTGATTTGAATCACCATTTATTCTTTGACTCTTTACTTTTCTTTATATGGTAAATGATCCCAAATGAATAGGTGTGGAAGCTATAATTGTAAACCACGATCGAATCTATGGAAGCATTGGTTTATACATTCCTTTTAGTCTCGACTTTAGGGATAATTTTTTTCGCTATCTTTTTTCGAGAACCGCCTAAGGTTCCGACTAAAACTAAAAAAATGAAATAATTTTTCATTATCTCAATTGAAGTAATGAGCCTCCCAATATGGGAGACTCATTTCTTCAACTAGTCCCCGTGTTCTTCGAATGGATCTCTTAGTTGTTGAGAGGGTTGCCCAAAAGCGGTATATAAGGCGTACCCAGTAAAGCTTACAAGTAAACCAGATATGGAGATGGCGACTAGGGTTGCTGTTTCCATTTTTAGATAATTTCAAGATCACAATGGATCTACGATAAGATCGTTTATTTACAACTACAACGGAATGGTATACAAAGTCAACAGATCTCAACCAATGAATAGTATTTTATGGCTACACAAACCGTTGAGGGTAGTTCTAGATCTGGGCCAAGACGAACTACTGTAGGGAATTTATTGAAACCATTGAATTCGGAATATGGTAAAGTAGCACCGGGCTGGGGGACTACACCACTTATGGGGGTCGCAATGGCTCTATTTGCGATATTCCTATCTATTATTTTGGAAATTTATAATTCTTCCGTTTTACTGGATGGAATTTCAATGAGTTAGGTTCATAAGAACTAGAAAGTCCTAGTTTTTCAATCAAAAAAATGACTTTACTTAAGAAAGACTCGGATTTCTAGACCATTCTGGTAGTTCGACCGTGAGATTTATTTGTTTCGGTATTTCCGGAATATGAGTGTGTGACTTGTTATAATCGATCCTATTGATAATACAGAAAATGGGCCTGTCATCTCTATCAAGATGATTCTACCTCGTCGGATATTTATTCTAGTATCTGGAGCACGGAATATATAGAATAGATCAAGAAAAGAAATATTTGAACTATGATTCATACCTACTATTTACTATTCAGACTTCGCAACCGGACTCAAAAAAAAATTCAAATAGGTATTTCCTAAATCAAACGATTTTTCTTCTTTCAGTTTGAACAAAGGACAAATGTTTCTCTAGATTTTGTTGAGTCATTACATCCATTCATTGAATAAGTGATCATCAAACGGTTCTTACTCAGAGAACCTTTGAGTTTAGCTTGAGGCTTTGCTTGATTAAATCATCGTGGTTCTAGTATGAATCTGAGGTTTCAATTGATTCATAGGGTCTCAACAAGGGAATTCCTATCAATAGCAAAACTATTGTTAATCTGCATTACGCACAAAAAACAACAAATCAAATAACAAATAAAAAAATAAATAGGGAAGAGAAGATTCAAGAGGCCTGTAACGATCAACATAAAGAAAGACGGATGAGCCAACTTGATATTTTTGGCATTATCATCACAAAGAAGAGATTCCGGATTTTTGTTACTTGGTATCTTTGGGGCAAATCGAATCAAGTGGCTAAGAAGTTTTGAACTTTCTATTACATATCCGTTGAAATCAGTATTTGTGTGTTTCCGCTTGAGCCGTACGAGATGAAATTCTCATATACGGTTCTCAGAGGGGGAATTCCTTTGGATTACCTATCTCAATAAGGTATATGATTGGTTTGAGGAACGTCTCGAGATTCAGGCGATTGCGGATGATATAACTAGTAAATATGTTCCTCCTCATGTCAACATATTTTATTGTTTAGGGGGGATCACACTTACTTGTTTTTTAGTACAAGTAGCTACAGGTTTTGCTATGACTTTTTACTATCGTCCAACCGTTACAGAAGCTTTTTCCTCTGTTCAATACATAATGACTGAGGCCAATTTTGGTTGGTTAATTCGATCAGTTCATCGATGGTCAGCAAGTATGATGGTTCTAATGATGATCCTGCACGTATTTCGTGTATATCTCACAGGTGGATTTAAAAAACCCCGCGAATTAACTTGGGTTACAGGTGTGGTTTTAGCTGTATTGACTGCATCTTTTGGTGTAACTGGTTATTCCTTACCTCGGGACCAAATTGGTTATTGGGCAGTAAAAATCGTGACAGGTGTACCTGAAGCTATTCCTGTAATAGGATCGCCTTTGGTAGAGTTATTACGTGGAAGTGCTAGTGTGGGCCAATCCACTTTGACTCGTTTTTATAGTTTACACACTTTTGTATTGCCTCTTCTTACTGCCGTATTTATGTTAATGCACTTTCCAATGATACGTAAGCAAGGTATTTCGGGTCCTTTATAGAGAAGACAGATCATAGATATTTGTAATTGATCATATATCATATCGGGAAGGAACAATACTATTTCATTGCTACAAATATGGATTCATTGCTACAAATATGGATTTTTGAAAAAATAAGACATGTTATTTGGATACTTCTCTTCAACTCCGAAGTATTGTATTTCTTAATTGATACGAATAGTTGAAGTGGATTTTCCGAAGAGAGGATGGATTATGGGAGTGTGTGACTTGAACTATTAATTGGGCCATGCAGATATATGATTTTATCCGCCACGTTGGAATTCATAACCAAATGTGTCTCCGCATCCAACCACCACGTAAGTCCCCCTATGTAGCAGAGGATAGGCAGGTTCGCTTGAGGAGAATCTTTTCTATGATCATACCCGAATCATGTCATGCATGAACAGGCTCCGTAAGATCCCGTAGAATAGAATAAGTGATGTGGCATGATCCAATGTTCTATCTATTCCACTTACTTAATTTTATTTATAGTGTAGAAATGCATTCATTTCCTCTGCATCGATCCCGATCTATGATACTATCGGAGTGAAATAAGGGATCTAAGGAAGAACAGCGGCTAGACTTTATTAGTAACAAGTAAATACTTTGTATGTAAGAAAATCGAGATGTTGTGGGGATAAACACCAATCAAAAGACATGAGACAATCCAAAAAGCACTTGATCATGATCAAATTTGTAAGCCTACTTGGGTATTGAGCATTTACTTGTAAGAACTGAATTCTTTTCAATGAATAGTTGCAACTCCGTAAAATGGAATTTGGTAAATCTTTTCTTACATAGAGTCATTATATATGTGGAGATATGTATGAAATATAGATTTTATATGTTTCTAGTTCTGTCATTCCTTTGGTTCTTGCTCGAGCCGGATGATGAAAAATTATCATGTCCGGTTCCTTCGGGGGATGGATCTATAAGAATTCACCTATCCCAATAACAAAGAAACCTGACTTGAATGATCCTGTATTAAGAGCTAAATTGGCTAAAGGAATGGGGCATAATTATTATGGAGAACCCGCATGGCCCAATGATCTTTTATATATTTTTCCAGTAGTAATTCTAGGTACTCTCGCATGTAATGTAGGCTTAGCGGTTCTAGAACCGTCAATGATTGGTGAACCGGCGGATCCATTTGCAACTCCTTTGGAAATATTACCCGAATGGTACTTCTTTCCCGTATTTCAAATACTCCGCACAGTGCCAAATAAGTTATTGGGTGTTCTTTTAATGGTTTCAGTACCAATGGGATTATTGACAGTACCTTTTTTGGAGAATGTCAATAAATTCCAAAATCCATTTCGTCGTCCAGTAGCTACAACAGTCTTTTTGATCGGTACCGTAGTAGCTCTTTGGTTAGGTATTGGAGCAACATTACCTATTGATAAATCCCTAACTTTAGGTCTTTTTCAAATTGATTCAACTGTTAAATACCATGATATAGGTATCTAGGGAAGATTTACTTTGAAGTGATTATTCCCTAGAGACATTAATTTTATTTTATTATGATCCATTCCGGGAAAATACGGATCGTGCCAAAGATTAAAAACTAATTTTATTCTTTTTTTCTTTCTAATTTTTTTTTTCTATTATAAAAAGAAGATGAATATAAAAAGAAGATGAAATAATTACAATGGATTTAAAATGAAAACTTATTCTTATTCTTAGATAAATCAATTGCGAAATACTTCTGTAGAGTGTCCAATATCTGTTTTACATCTTCTATTCGAAAAAATTCAATTCTCATAAGATCTTCTTGACTGTTACTCAAAAGGTCCGATAATGTATGTATATTGGACCCTTTGAGACAGTTATAGGTCCTGGAAGGCAATTCTGATTGGTCAATAAAAATACATTTCAATGGAATTCCTTTTTTGTTTTTCTTTAGATTAGTTAATCTATCTTGAAAGGTAAAAAGAGTTAGAGGAAACCTGTTTTTATTTTCTTCGAAATTAATGTCCTCTTCCTCCGCATGTAGAAAAGGAATAAATAAATCAATCAAATTACGAGAAGCTTCATAAAGTGCTTCCTTAGGAGTTAAACTTCCATTCGTCCATATTTCTAGAAAAAGTATCTCTTGTTTTTCATTCCCATTCCCATAAGAATGAATACTATGATTCGCATTTCGAACAGGCATGGATACAGCATCTATAGGATAACTTTCATCTTGAGAGTTATTTGCGGATTTCATACGATATCCGCGATCTCTCTTGATTTGTAATTCAATACACAAATCAATTGGTTCCGTCAGGTTAGCTATATGTTGTGTCGTGTCAACTATTTCCACGTAAGGTGGTGAGATGATATCTTGAGCGGTTACGTATCTAGGCCCCCTGACGCAGATGGATGCGTCTATAACTCCATACAGATTACTTCTCAATATAATTTCTTTCAAATTTAGTAAAATTTCATGTACTGATTCTTCAATACCTACTATCGTAGAATATTCATGTGCTACTTTCTCAGATTTTGCACGTGTGATACATGTTCCTTCTATTTCTCCAAGTAAAGCCCTTCGCATGGCAATACCTATGGTATCGGCTTGACCTTTCATAAGCGGGGACAGAATGAAACGACCATAATAAAGACGCTTACTGTCTACTCTTGATTCAACACATTTCCACCGTAGTGTTCGAGTGGATCCTACTACTTCCTCTCGAACCATACTATAATAAGTATTATTATAATATTTGATCAGATCATTGAATCATTTATTTCTCTTGAAATCTGTTTAATTCTTATTTCTACACACGTCTTTTTTTAGGAGGTCGACACCCATTATGTGGCATAGGTGTTACATCACGTACTAAACTTAATAGTATACCACTTCTACGAATGGCTCGTAATGCTGCATCTCTTCCAAGACCAGGGCCTTTTATCATAACTTCTGCCCGTTGCATACCCTGATCGACTACTGTATGAATAGCATTTACTGCTGCGGCTTGAGCAGCATAGGGTGTACCTCTTCTTGTGCCTTTGAATCCAGAAGTACCCGCGGAGGCCCAAGAAACCACCCGACCTCGTACATCTGTAACAGTTACAATGGTATTGTTGAAACTCGCTTGAACATGAATAACTCCTTTTGGTATTCTACGTCCATTCTTACGTGAACCAATACGTCCATTCCTACGTGAACCAATTCTTGGTATAGCTTTTGTCATATTTTATCATCTCATAAATATGAGTCAGAAATATACAGAAAGAAAAGATACGGAGATATCCATTTCATGTTAAAACAGATCTTTTATTCTTACATGGGTCCTCCCCTTTAGAAAAGAAAGTTCTTTTTTAGAAAGATTATCCTTGTCTCTGTTTATGTCTCGGATTGGAACAAATCACTATAATTCGTCCGCGCCTACGGATCAGTCGACATTTTTCACAAATTTTACGAACAGAAGTCCTTATTTTCATATTTCTTATTCCTTACCTTAATTCTGAATCTACTCTTTTGAGGAAAATAAGTTTCTTGAATATTTTTTTTTTTTAACTTCGAATTGTGTCCCCATGAAAGGAATGTTTAAAAAATCACCTAATCGTTCGAATCTTTGTTGCGAAGTCTATAAATTATACGTCCTCTGGTTGAATCATAACGACTTACTTCAATTTTGACTCTATCTCCTGGTAGTATCCGTATAAAACTGCGCCGGATCCTCCCTGAAGCATAACCTAGAATTAGATCTTCATTATCTAAACGGACCCGGAACATACCGTTGGGAAGTGATTCAGTAATTAAACCTTCATGAATCAATTTTTGTTCTTTCATTCCAGGTAACCCCCTTGAAGTATCAACTAATGAAGGAAGAGGTATATAACTCACTTTTCCTCTCTATTTCACAAATGGGAAGTTAGAGATAAAATTAGGATACCAGAGGAGGAGGATCACCATATATAACACAAAATTTCTCCTCCAATTCTTTCTAGTCGAGCTTCTCGATCTGTCATTATACCTCGAGAAGTAGAAAGAATTACAATTCCCATTCCACCTAAAATCTTAGGAATTCGTTGATAGTTGGAATAAATTCGTAAACCGGGTCGGCTGATACATTTTAAAACGGTTCTATATATTCCTTTCCTAGTCTTTCTATGTCGCAGGGTTGAAACCAAGAAATATTTGTTATTTTCCTGATGTTTCCGAACATTTTCAATAAAACCTTCTCGTAGAAGTATTTTAACAATGTTTTCGGTGATATTAGTAGATGCTATTCGAACCGTTCCTTTTTTATTCATGTCGGCATTTCTTATAGAAGTTATTATATCGGCAATAGTGTCCCTACCCATAACGAACTATAATTTTTTGTGCCTCCTAATTTTGATATAATCAACATGTTTCCTTTTTTCTTTTTTCTTTGTTTTTTTTTTGAATTATTAAATTTTAAAAAGTATATGCGTGAGACACAATCTATTAATTTGATCTATTTCAGATAGCCTACTATATCATAGTGTCATCTACTAGTATTTATAATACCTCGGGAGCTAATGAAACTATTTTAGTAAAATTCAACTGTCTCAATTCCCGAGCGATCGCACCAAAAACTCGAGTTCCTTTTGGATTTCCTTCTTGATCAATGACGACCGCTGCATTGTCATCATATCGTATTATCATACCGTTGTCACGTTTGAGTTCTTTACATGTACGTACAATTACAGCTCTAATGACTTCTGATCTTTCTAGAGGCATATTTGGCACTGCTTCTTTGATTACAGCAACAATAACGTCACCAATATGAGCATATCGGTGATTACCAGCTCCTATGATTCGAATACACATCAATTCTCGAGCTCCGCTGTTATCCGCTACATTCAAAAGGGTCTGAGGTTGAATCATATATTTTTTATTTGAATCTGTTATTTCAATGCAAAGGATGAAGGAAAAAAAGAAATATTGTCCGTCCAGAAAAAAATAAACCTGCGGTTGTTTTTTCATCCTTAATATCCCTTTTGTTTAGTTCTACATCCCTATCGTGAAATAACAAATTGAGTTCGTATAGGCATTTTGCACGCAGCTATTGAAATAGCTGCTCTGGCTACAGTTTCTGATACTCCGCCCATTTCATAAAGTATTCGACCCGGTTTAACAACAGATACCCAATATTCGGGGGATCCCTTTCCCGAACCCATACGTGTTTCGGTAGGTCTTACTGTAACAGGTTTGTCGGGAAATATACGTACCCATATTTTTCCACCACGACGCGCATATCGTGTCATTGCTCTCCGCCCCGCTTCTATCTGTCTAGCTGTGATCCAAGCGGGTTCAAGTGCCTGAAGAGCGTATCCGCCGAAACAAATATGATTGCCTCGACAAGATATTCCCTTCATTCTTCCTCTATGTTGTTTACGAAATCTGGTTCTTTTGGGGTTATAGTTGATGGTTGTTTCTTAATTCCATCTCTATTGCAGAACCGGACATGAGAGTTTCTTCTCATCCAGCTCCTCGCGAATGAAACGATTCAATAATATTACAGATACACATGTATAATTATTATAAATAATAATATAAGTAATTATGAGTTAATAATATAAGTAATTATAAGTAATGAATGGCATTTATTGATATTTAATTTGTTACATATTTAATTTGTTACAAAGGAAGATGTATATACAAAATATACAGCTGGACGTGTATATTATTAGATATAGAAAATATAAAAAATGCTTCTTTTTTTAGAATATAACGTATAATATAATGAATCCTTATTTTTACCTCTATTGAATCGGGCCAAAAATTGTAATCCAATAAATAAATAAATAAAGGTTTCGCGGGCGAATATTGACTCTTTCATTCGTAGGGTCAATTCATGACACCTCTCAGAATAAATCAATTTTTTCTTGGTTCGTTCCGCCATCCCATCCAATGAATTATTAGGATTCGTTTTCAATAGAATCCTATGCAGTCACAGGTTTCGTCGTTCCCATAGCTTCTCCATTAATGGTTAGGCCTGAACTCTGCAATGGAGCTTCCGGCAAAATTCGTTCCCGAGTCAATCTCCTCAGTTTTTATTAACCCGAGGCTCTTTATTCTTTATTATTTTTTTTTTCTTTTTTTTATATTTTATTTATTTATATTTCATTTATATATTTATATCAGTATTGATTATATCAGTATTAATGCTTTATCACACTGCCTTTTATGAGGTGATTCATAGACCATACATATTGGAATCATATATCATTGATATTTTTGTTCTCTCTTTCTATCATCCTTCCATTTATCCACATCCCTTTATTTTTGCTTCACAACCCATAATCAGATTTCTTTTTTATGGAAAAAATTTCAGTTGCTACAACTATATGATCGATCCACCCATATAGTGACTGTTTCTTGGGATCTTGACAATACGAAGCAATAAGTTGGTTATTAATTTATATGGTTACTAAGTTCATAGTAGGGGTTAGTCTATTTTTTTTTTTTTTTTGAATCTCAACCCTAAACTCTAAAGAAAAAACTAACGAGTCACACACTAAGCATAGCAATTATACTAAATGGTCAATCGAATTTTTATTCAACCTTATAGAATTAGAATTGTTCATTTTTGTTTGATTTAACAGAAAAAGAATGAAACAGTTTGTAATTTTTTGTTCTATCACTGGACAGAATGGCAAGACAAATGAAGGTCTATTATTTCTCGTTTACAAATATCCAAACTCGTTTACAAATATCCAAATTTTGATGCCTAATACTCCATAAATAGTTCGAATTGTATAGGAACAATGATCAATTTTAGCGCGAATTGTTTGTAGGGGAACCCTACCTTCTCTGATCCATTCGACACGTGCAATTTCTTTTCCGTCGATACGCCCTGCGATTTGTACTTGAATTCCTTTTGTATCTGTTTGTTCAGTTAATTCAATAGCTTTTTTCATTGACTTTCGAAACGAAACTCTATTTTTTAACTGTAAAGCTATATATTCTGCAAGAATATTTGGTTGTCCATAAGGTTTTTCAATTCTTGTGATAGCAATGTTGAGTCTCCGGTTCACAGAATGAAGTTCCTTTTGTACATTCATCTGTAATTCTTCTATTCCTCGTGTTTGGCCCTCTATTAATAAATTTGGGAATCCAATATGGATTGTGACCTGGATCAAATCGATTCTTTTTTGAATTCCTATACGTGCGATTCCTTCGAAACCCGAGGATATTCTCCTATTTTTTTGTACATAGTTCTTGATACAATTCCGTATTTTTTCATCTTCCTGTAAACCCACGGAATAATTTTTTGTTTGTGCGAACCAAAAGGAACGATGACTTTGGGTTGTACCAAGCCTGAAACCAAGTGGATTTATTTTTTGTCCCATATTTTTCTATTATGTTCTCTTTCCATTCATATTTTTAATATGAATCTAAATCTTAGATTGATTGATCTAAAAATGATTTAGATTTTTCCTTTAATACAATTGTTATATGACAAGTGGGTTTTTTTATCGGATAACTACGTCCCCGAGCCCGAGGTCTTAACTTTTTCACAATAGCACTCCTATTGACTTCGGCTTTACTAATGAATGAATCAGCTTCGTTCAAACCCATATTATGATTAGCGTTTGCTGCTGCAGAATAAACCAATTGTAAAATTGGATAAGATGCTCGATAAGGCATGAGTTCCAGTATCATAAGTGTTTCCTCATAGGAACGTCCGCGAATCTGATCAATTACTCTTTGCGCTTTTAAAACAGACATACATATATGTTGAGCTAAAACTTTTATTTCTCTATTTTCTTCTCTACCTGACCTCCAGTTCTTTATCATAAGGTCACCCCCCACTAATGAATGAAAAGTACTTTTTTAGTATTTTTATTTTATTTATATTATTTTATTTATATTAATAATATTTCTATTAATATTTAATATTCAAAAATATTATTAAAATTTTAATAATTTAACGACGAGATTTATTGTCGTTTCTTGCATGTCTCGCGAAAGTCAGAGTAGGCGCGAATTCTCCCAATTTGTGACCTACCATACGATCTGTTATATAAATAGGTAAATTTT